ATAATCAAGGGTTCCATGCGTGCTCAAAGACGTAAAACGGTTATTTGTAAACCCTTTCAAGCAAATGTACATTCACCCCTTTTTTTTGATAGACTAGACAAAGACTTTTTTTTTTCTTTTGATATTTCCGGTCTGATGAAAATGATTTTTAAAAATTGGATATGGAAAAACACAGAATTAAAAAATTCAGATTATACAAAGAAAAAGACAAAAGAAAGTGAGCAAAAAAAAGAACTGGACAAAAGAGAAGAAGACAAAAAAAGAGAGAAGGGGCGTAGAGAAATAGGAGAAGCATGGGATAGTATTCTATTGGCTCAAATAATAAGAGGTCTTTTGTTAGTAACCCAATCCTTTTTTAGAAAAAAGATTCTATTACCCTTCTTAATAATAGTTAAAAATATCGTCCGTATACTAGTATTTCAATTTCCCGAATGGTCCGAGGATTTAAAGGATTGGAATAGAGAAATGCATGTTAAATGTACTTATAATGGCGTTCAATTATCAGAAACAGAATTTCCGAAAAACTGGCTAATAGACGGTATTCAGATAAAGATCCTATTTCCTTTTCGTCTGAAACCGTGGCACAAATCTAAGCTACAAGAACCTTATAATGATCCGGTGAAAAAGAAAAGAAACAGACAAAAAAATGATTTTTGTTTTTTAACGGTTTGGGGATTGGAAGCCGAACAGCCCTTTGGCTCTCCCCGAAAACAACCTTCGTTTTTTGAACCTATTTTTAAAGAACTCAAAAAAAAAAATAAAAAATTGAAACAGAAGTGTTTTCTGGTTCTAATAATTTTAAATGAAAGAACAAAATTTTTTCTAAATGTTTCAAAAGAAACAAAAAAATGGTTTATTAAAAGCATTCTAGTTATAAAAGAAATAGTAAAAGAACTCACAAAAATAAACCCAATTATATTATTTGGATTGAAAGAAATAGAAATATCTCAATTAAGTGAAACTAAAAAAGAAAACGATTCAATAATAAATAATCAGCTAATTCATGAATCGGTTAGTAAAATTCGATCTACGGATTGGACAAATTATTCATTAACAAAAAAAAAAATAAAAAATCTGACTGATAGAACAAACACAATCCTAAATCAAATAGAAAAAAAAAAAAAAGAAAAAAAAAAGAGATTTATAATCCCAGATATATATATTAGTTCTAACCAAAATGGTTATGATGATAAAAGATTCGAACCGCCAAAAAATATTTGGCAGATATTAAAAAGAAGAAATGCTCGACTAATCCGTAAATCACATTATTTTATAAAATTTTTTCTCGTTGAAAGGATATACATAGATATCTTTTTATCCATCATTAATATTCCCAATATCAACGCACAACTTTTTAGGGAATCAACAAAAAAAATTCTTACTAAATACATTTACAATAAGAAAGATATTTACAATAATGAAACAAACCAAGAACGAGTTTATAAAAAAAATCAAAGTCTAATTCACTTTATTTCGACTATAAAAAAGTCACTTTCGAATATTAGGAATAAAAGCACACAGCCCTTTTTTGACTTATCTTACTTGTCACAAGCATATGTATTTTACCAATTATCACAACCCCCAGCCTTTAACTTATATAAGTATAAGTTAAGATCCGTTTTTCAATATAATGGAACGTCTTTTTTTCTTAAAAATGAAATAAAGGATTTTTTTGTTGGAACACAGAAACTATTTCATTCCGAATTAAGACATAAGAACCCCCGAAATTCTGGAATGAATCAACGGAAAAAAGGGTTTTGGTTAAAGGGTCATTATCAATATGATTTATCTACGATTAGATGGTCTAGATTAGTACAACAAGAATGTAGAAATAGGGTCAATCAACACTCTATAGACCAAAATCAACATTTAAAGAAATGTGATTCATATGAAAAAAATCCATTAATTGACTACGAAAAACAAAAAAAATTTGAAGCGGACTCATTACCAACTAAAAAAGAAAATTTTAAAAAACAATATAGATATGATCTTTTATCCTATAATTTTATATCACCTAAATCTATTAATTATGAATATACGAAGAACCCGTCTATTTATGGATTACCATTACAAGTAAATAAAAACCAAGAGATTTTTTATAATTATAGCACACATAAACGAAAAATATTTAACGTGCCGGGGGGTATCCCTATCAATAATTCTCGAGTCGAAGATAATATTATACATATGGAGAAAAATCCGGATAGAAAATATTTTGATTGGATAATTCTCGATTTTTGTCTTAGAAAGAAGGTCGATATTGAGGCCTGGATCAATATTGACACCAATAGTAATAAATATACTAAGACTAGTAAGACTCGGACGAATAATTATCAACAAGTTGAGAAGATCGACACGAAAGGTCTTTTTTATCCCACGATTCATCAAAATAAAGAAAGCAACCTATCCAATTCAAAAAAAAAACTTTTTGATTGGATGGGAATGAATGAAGAAATACGAAGTTGTCCCATATCGACTCTGGAACTTTGGTTCTTCCCAGAATTTTTGATACTTCATAATGCATATAAGATTAAACCGTGGGCCATACCAATCAAATTAATTCTTTTAAATTTGAATATAAACGAAAATGCTAGTGAAAATACAGACATCGCTAGAAAGAAAAAAAGAGATATTGTTATATCAATATTTGCGAATGAAAAAAAATATCTTGAATTAAAAAACCGAAATCAAGGAGAAAAAGAATCCGCAAGCCAAGCATATTTTGAATCATCTCTCTCAAACCAAGAAAAAGATGTTGAAGAAGATTATGTAGGATCATACACAAAAAAAGATAGAAATAAAAAACAATACAGGAACGAAGCGGGGTTATCTTTTTTCCTAAAAAGATATTTGCGTTTTCAATTGAGATGGGATGATGGTTTAAATCAAAAAAAGATGAATAACATCAAAATATATTGTCTCCTGCTTAGACTGATAAATCCAAGAGAAGTCTCCATATCCTCTATTGAAAGGGGAGAATTGAGTCTGGATATTTTACTGATTCGGAAAGATTTCACTCTTACAGAATTGATGAAAAAAGGAATATTGATTATCGAACCCGTTCGCCTGTCTATAAAAAACGAAGGGCAATTTATTATGTATCAAACCATAGGTATTTCATTAGTTCATAAGAGTAAGCATGAAATAAATCAAAGGTACCGAGCAAAAAGCCCTGTTGATACGAAGAATTCTGATGAATTCATTGCAAAACATCAAAAGATGGCTGGAAATAGAGAAAACAACCATTATGATTTGTTTGTTCCGGAACATATTTTATCCCCTAGACGTCGTAGAGAATTGAGAATTAGAGTTTGTTTTAATTCTAGGAATAGAAACGGTCTGCCTAGAAATCCAACATTTTGTAATGGAAAGAAGGTAAACAATCAAGTTTTGGATAAAAGCAAAGGATATACAAATAAACTCATTAAAATGAAATTAAAGTTCTTTCTTTGGCCTAATTATCGATTCGAAGATTTAGCTTGTATGAATCGCTATTGGTTTGATACCAATAACGGCAGTCGTTTCAGTCTGGTAAAGATACATATGTATCCGCGATTGAAAATTCGTTAATGGTACATTTCTTTTTCCTATATTTCCCGTACCATGATCTATGAAAACAAAAAAAGCACACATGCATTGTCTTACATTCCATTCTGTTACATGATTCAATGACATATCAATTAGATCTAGACACGATAAACAAAATTCTATTATTTTCATTTTAGGTCTCTATTTTTTTATCTTTTGTGAGTACAGAAAACCTTTTTTTTTGTATACCTGGTCGAATCCTCTTTTATTTGATCAAAATTGGAATTCTTAAAAAAAAATTCAGATTATTGTGTATAATAAATTAAACTGAATGGCATTATTATTATTGATCAATAAAACTACATAGCACTAAAAAGAGGGGGGGGATTTCATTTTATGGTAAAAAATTCATTCATCTCTGTTATTTCGCAAGAAGAAAAAAGGGGGTCTATTGAATTTCAAATACTCAGCCTCACCAATAGGATACGAAAACTTTCTTCACACTTGGAATTGCACAGAAAAGACTATTTATCTCAGAGAGGCCTACGTCAAATTTTGGGAAAACGCCAACGGTTGCTGTCTTATTTGTCAAAGAAAAATAGAATATGTTATAAAGAATTAATTAATCGGTTGGCTATTCGGGAATCAAAAACTCGTTAATTTGAAGAGACTTTTTGAATTATTTGATTTATTAGATCTTGAATTTTAATGAACTTATTTTCGTTTTCAGGAATTCATGAAAGAATGAATCGAGGAAAAACATATGAATATACCAGCTACAAGAAAAGACCTCATGATAGTAAATATGGGCCCCCACCACCCATCAATGCATGGTGTTCTTCGACTCATCGTTACTCTAGATGGTGAAGATGTTATTGACTGTGAACCAATATTGGGCTATTTACACCGAGGGATGGAAAAAATTGCGGAAAACCGAACAATTATACAATATCTGCCTTATGTAACACGTTGGGATTATTTAGCTACTATGTTCACAGAAGCAATAACCGTAAACGGACCGGAACAGTTGGGAAATATTCAAGTACCTAAAAGAGCCAGCTATATCAGAATAATTATGTTGGAGTTGAGTCGTATAGCTTCTCATCTGTTATGGCTCGGTCCTTTTATGGCAGATATTGGGGCACAGACGCCTTTCTTTTATATTTTCCGAGAAAGAGAATTAATATATGATCTATTCGAAGCTGCCACCGGTATGAGAATGATGCATAATTATTTTCGTATCGGAGGAGTAGCAGCTGATCTACCTTATGGCTGGATAGATAAGTGTTTGGATTTTTGCGATTATTTTTTAATAGGAATTTCGGACTATCAAAAACTTATTACACGAAATCCTATTTTTTTAGAACGAGTTGAAGGAGTAGGCGTTATTGGTACGGAGGAAGTAATAAATTGGGGTTTATCAGGACCAATGTTACGAGCTTCCGGAATACAATGGGATCTTCGTAAAGTTGATCATTATGAGTGTTACGACGAATTTGATTGGGAAGTACAGTGGCAAAAAGAAGGAGATTCGTTAGCTCGTTATCTAGTCCGAATTGGTGAAATGACGGAATCCATAAAAATTATTCAACAGGCTCTGGAAGGAATTCCGGGGGGGCCATATGAGAATTTAGAAATCCGATACTTTGATAGAGAAAGGAATCCCCAATGGAATGATTTTGAATATAGGTTTATTAGTAAAAAAACTTCTCCTACGTTTGAATTGCCGAAACTAGAACTCTATGGGAGAGTCGAAGCCCCAAAAGGAGAATTGGGAATTTTCCTGATAGGGGATCAGAGCGGTTTTCCTTGGAGATGGAAAATTCGCCCACCCGGTTTTATCAATTTGCAAATTCTTCCTCAGTTAGTTAAAAGAATGAAATTGGCTGATATTATGACGATACTAGGTAGCATAGATATCATTATGGGAGAAGTTGATCGTTGAAATGATAATTGATACAACAGAAGTACAAGATATCAATTCTTTTTCTAGATTGGAATTTTTAAAAGAAGTCTATGGAATTATATGGGTCCTTATTCCTATTTTTACTCCAGTATTGGGCATCACGATAGGTGTATTGGTAATTGTATGGTTAGAAAGAGAAATATCCGCGGGGCTACAACAACGTATTGGACCTGAATACGCCGGTCCTTTGGGAGTTCTTCAAGCTCTAGCCGATGGGGCAAAACTTCTTTTCAAAGAAAATCTTCTTCCATCTAGAGGAGAAACTAGTTTATTCAGTATCGGACCATCCATAGCAGTCATATCAATTTTACTAAGTTATTCAGTAGTGCCTTTTGGCTATCGCCTTGTTTTAGCAGATCTCAATATCGGTGTTTTTTTATGGATTGCCATTTCAAGTATTGCTCCCATTGGACTTCTTATGTCAGGATACGGGTCAAATAATAAATATTCCTTTTTAGGTGGTCTACGAGCCGCTGCTCAATCGATTAGTTATGAAATACCATTAACTTTATGTGTGTTATCAATATCTCTACGTGTGATTCGTTGAAACAAAAATTTGTCTCTTTTCTTTCTAGGCTCTATTCTTTTCTTTCTAGGAAGGGAGCTGAATGAATTGAGTAGATATCTTCATTTGTTTATTCATTATTCGGATTGATGAACTAAATTAGATAGTTAGATGAGTGAAAGAAAACGGCTTATAAAAAAATTCGCAGTAAAAAGATTAAGTCTCATTTTCTATGTATAAAAGTTAAAGAGTTGAGCGGGAATAAACATAAGCAGAAGATACCGTTTACCCCAAGATTGGTTGATTAGTCATCCTGACTTGAAACGGGCTCAAAAGATCAACCGTATTGAGTTTTCAATATCGTTTGTATGTCTTTTCATACATGTATTACCATAACGGGCGATTGAACAAAACCGAGTGGATGGTTAGAAACACAAAGATACGCAAAGGATTAGTAATGGATATTGTGTAAATTATCCAAAAGGACATTCCTGTATAATATACAAAGATACAAAGAATACTAATTGGGGCTTTAAGTTAGTAGAAATGATCGGGCAGTACTCCCCACGATTCCGATTCAGAGTATGCTCCTATCCACTGATTAAATAAATTACTATTGGGAACGAAATAATCCTTTATTTTGTAAGCCCCCCTTTTTCCGAAATAGAAAGAAGAATAGGAACGAAAAAAAAAAGGAATACAATAGAAAAAAGAATAAAAAAGATCTTTTTTATTCTTTCTTTCCTTTTATTTCCTATATCGATAGGAATATCGATACAATTCGTGTCATAATTCATGAATTAATGTAATGTATAATTCTTTTTTTTAAGTGAAAACGTCGGGTTATTGATATTTTTACAAGGAGTATTTTATTGAAGACTTAAGTTATTACTCACCAAAGAAAAATTGAAATAATTATGGAAATTATTAAAGAAAGGAGGAGATCAATTCAGAAGTGCTTTTTTTATTTATTTTTTTATAAATTTGATTTATTTAATTGATTATTTAATTAATATTTAATGAAATAAATAATTCAATACAGACAGAATTCAATTGGTCTAATTCGGGACCGTACGTTTGATCTTATCGATCTTATAAACAAACATATCAAGATAACACGGCCCGGTCCTTAGATTTATTTATGGCCCTCAAGGAGCCGTATGAGGTGAAAATCTCATGTACGGTTCTGTAATAGCGATGGGACCTGTGATGGTATCACCGACTATGATTATCTAATAGTTCAAGTACAGTTGATATAGTTGAGGCGCAATCAAAATATGGTTTTGGGGGGTGGAATTTGTGGCGTCAACCTATAGGGTTTCTCATTTTTCTAATTTCTTCCCTAGCAGAATGTGAGAGATTACCTTTTGATTTACCAGAAGCGGAAGAAGAATTAGTAGCAGGTTATCAAACCGAATACTCGGGTATCAAATTTGGTTTATTTTACGTTGCTTCCTATCTAAACCTATTAGTTTCTTCATTATTTGTCACAGTTCTTTACTTGGGGGGTTGGAATATCTCTATTCCAAATATATTTGGTTCGGAACTTTTTGATTTTGAAATAAATAAACGCTATGGAATTTTTGGAGCGACAATCGGTATCTTTATTACATTAGCTAAAACTTATTTGTTCTTGTTCATTCCTATCACAACAAGATGGACTTTACCTAGGCTAAGAATGGACCAACTGTTGAATCTTGGATGGAAATTTCTTTTACCTATTTCTCTCGGGAATCTATTATTAACAACTTCTTTCCAACTCTTTTCACTGTAAAGGAATATTCTATATTCACAACTTGGCTCAAACAAGAGAAATAAACAAACATAAAAAATTATATATATATTCACGATATGTTCCCTATGGTAACTGGGTTCATGAATTATGGTCAACAAACGGTACGAGCTGCAAGGTACATTGGTCAAAGTTTCATGATTACCTTATCCCACGCAAATCGTTTACCTGTCACTATTCAATATCCTTATGAAAAACTAATCACCGCGGAGCGTTTCCGTGGTCGAATCCATTTTGAATTTGATAAATGTATTGCTTGTGAAGTATGCGTTCGTGTATGTCCTATAGATCTACCCGTCGTTGATTGGAAATTGGAAACTGATCTTCGCAAGAAACGATTGCTTAATTACAGTATCGATTTCGGAATCTGTATATTTTGTGGTAACTGCGTTGAGTATTGTCCAACAAATTGTTTATCAATGACTGAAGAATATGAACTTTCTACTTATGATCGTCACGAATTAAATTATAATCAAATTGCTTTGGGTCGTTTACCAATGTCAGTAATTGACGATTATACAATTCGAACTATTTTGAATTCGCCTCAAATAAAAAAAAAGTCAATCCCTTGATTAAAGAAAAATTTAGAATTACTAAAGTTACTTTTTGATCTAAAGGAATGAGGTTTCTTTCGTTTTGTTTGGTCAATACTTATAAATCCCAAATATTCGTTGGTTGGTAAGAATCCCGTCTTAATTTGGATTGAAAAAAAAAATTAATTATTATCCATAGACTATAGAATTATTTCGAAATAAAGTTTCGTATTCGAACTACTCTTTCAGATACAGAATCACATTAGTCCAACACTTGTACCCACATTAATTCACATCCCTTAGTATTTAATTCAATTAGGAGTTGATTATAAAAAAATTTTTCTGGTCGGGTCTCAATAAGGTCATGAAAAACATTTCGATTTGTTTATCTCTTTTTTACATATAATGGATTTGCCCGGACCAATACACGATTTTCTTTTAGTCTTTCTGGGATCAGGTCTTATATTAGGAGGTATAGGAGTAGTATTACTTCCCAACCCAATTTATTCTGCCTTTTCATTGGGGCTGGTTCTTGTTTGTATATCCTTATTCTATATTCTATTAAACTCTTATTTTGTAGCTACTGCACAACTCCTTATTTACGTGGGAGCTATAAATGTTTTAATCATATTTGCTGTAATGTTCATGAATGGTTCAGAATATTACAAAGATTTTCATCTTTGGACCGTTGGGAGTGGGGTTACTTTGCTGGTTTGTACAAGTATTTTTGTTTTACTAATGACTACTATTACAGATACGTCATGGTACGGGATTATTTGGACTACAAGATCAAACCAGATTATAGAGCAAGATTTGATAAGTAATAGTCAACAAATTGGAATTCATTTATCAACAGATTTTTTTCTTCCATTTGAATTCATTTCAATAATTCTTTTAGCCGCTTTGATAGGTGCAATTGCTGTGGCGCGCCAGTAATAAATAAATCTATAGAATTAGCAACGGCAATCCAACTGAAACTTCATTCTATGCTATCACATATATTTCTCTTCAATATATAATTCAATATTTTTGATGTATAAAATGGAAATTCTTCTATTCGATGTATTACCAATATATTTCTATGTTCCGGACTTTTTATATTCTAGCCAATTGAACCCATTGAATTGTTGTTCCTATTATATTGAAATGAATCAAAATTGAATTGATAAGGAGTTGGTCAATGATGCTCGAACATGTACTTGTTTTGAGTGCCTACTTATTTTCTATTGGTATCTATGGATTGATCACAAGCCGAAATATGGTTAGAGCTCTTATGTGTCTTGAACTGATACTGAATGCAGTTAATATAAATTTTGTAACATTTTCTGATTTTTTTGATAGTCGTCAATTAAAAGGAAATATTTTTTCAATTTTTGTTATAGCTATTGCAGCCGCTGAAGCAGCTATTGGACCAGCTATTGTTTCGTCAATTTATCGTAACAGAAAATCAACTCGTATTAATCAATCGAATTTGTTGAATAAGTAATATTCATCAAAGAAATTAGAATAGTCCTAAACTCGAATTAGCATGTATTATACATTATTATACATAATGTATGATTATGTTTGCGAAAATGTAAGAAATCAAAGTATTTTGGCTCCCTTCCACGAGTCGGTCCAGAAGGAGATTGATTTAAAAAGTTCTGGTAAATCATTGATTCATCTGGTGTCTAAATATACGATTCATTTATACGTTTACCAGATCGAAAATTTATGATGTTCAAAAAAATTATAGATCCAATGTCACATTCAGTAAAGATTTATGATACGTGTATAGGGTGTACTCAATGTGTCCGAGCCTGCCCCACGGATGTATTAGAAATGATACCTTGGGACGGGTGTAAAGCTAAGCAAATTGCTTCTGCTCCAAGAACGGAGGACTGTGTCGGTTGTAAGAGATGTGAATCCGCCTGTCCAACGGATTTCTTGAGTGTTCGAGTTTATTTATGGCATGAAACAACTCGAAGTATGGGGCTAGCTTATTAATACGTTCCAGAAAACCCTACTTGAATATATTTGATTTTTTTACTTTTACCGACAAAAACCCGCGCTCAAAATACTATATTTTTTTTTTGAGCACGGGTTTTTCTGGTCCAAACGTATCTTGTTTTTACCACGAATTATTTTCCTTGGTTAACGATAGTTGTAGTTTTGCCAATATCCGTGGGTTCCTTAATTTTCTTTCTCCCTCATAGAGGAAATAAAGTAATTAGGTGGTATACGATTTGTATATGCATAATAGAACTCCTTCTAACAACCTATACATTTGGTTATCATTTTCAATTGGACGATCCATTAATCCAACTGACAGAGAATTATAAATGGATCCATTTTTTTTCTTTTTACTGGAGGTTGGGAATAGATGGAATTTCTATTGGACCTATTTTGCTGACAGGATTTATCACTACTTTAGCTACTTTAGCGGCTCGGCCAGTTACTCGCGATTCCCGATTATTTCATTTCCTGATGTTAGCAATGTATAGCGGTCAAATAGGATCATTTTCTTCTCAAGACCTTTTACTTTTTTTCATCATGTGGGAGTTAGAATTAATTCCGGTTTACCTACTTCTATCCATGTGGGGGGGAAAGAAACGTTTGTATTCAGCTACAAAATTTATTTTGTACACCGCAGGGGGTTCTGTTTTTTTATTAATCGGAGTTCTAGGTATTGGTTTATATAGTTCTAATGAACCAACATTCAATTTTGAAACATCAGCTAATCAATCGTATCCTGTAGCACTGGAGATTTTATTTTATATTGGATTTTTTATTGCTTTTGCTGTCAAATCGCCGATTATACCCTTACATACATGGTTACCAGACACTCACGGAGAGGCACATTATAGTACTTGTATGCTTCTAGCCGGAATCTTATTAAAAATGGGAGCGTATGGATTGGTTCGGATAAATATGGAATTATTCCCTCACGCTCATTCTATATTTTCTCCATGGTTGATCATAGTAGGCACAATTCAAATAATCTATGCAGCTTCAACGTCTCCAGGGCAACGTAATTTAAAAAAAAGAATAGCTTATTCCTCCGTATCTCATATGGGTTTCATAATTATAGGAATTGGTTCTATAAGCGATACAGGACTCAACGGGGCTATTTTACAAATAATATCTCATGGATTTATTGGCGCTGCGCTTTTTTTCTTGGCAGGAACAAGTTATGATAGAATACGTCTTGTTTATCTCGACGAAATGGGCGGAATGGCTATTGCAATTCCAAAAATATTCACGACTTTCAGTATCTTGTCGATGGCCTCTCTTGCATTACCCGGTATGAGCGGTTTTGTTGCAGAATTGATAGTATTTTTTGGACTCCTTACTAGCCAAAAATTCCTTTTAATGACAAAAATAGTAATTACTTTTGTAATGGCAATTGGAATGATATTAACTCCTATTTATTCGTTATCTATGTTACGCCAGATGTTCTATGGATACAAGCTTTTTAATGCCCCAAATTCTTTTTTTTTTGATTCTGGGCCGCGAGAGTTATTTGTTTCGATCTCTATACTTATACCTGTAATAGCTATTGGTATTTATCCGGATTTCGTTTTCTCACTATCAGTTGAGAAGGTTGAAGCTATTCTATCTAATTTTTTTCGCGATAGTTTTCCTTAAGAAACCAAAAGATCAAACAGAAATCCTATGATTTTGAAAATCGGTCGTTGTAAAATGAAAAAAAAAAATGAATTGGAATTCTATTTTAACTAGAAATGTAAGCCGTTGATAATCCTTTGAATTTGAATCAAGTAATGAAAATGAAGTGATTCAGGGGGTTCTCAACGGCTTACACGAAGTTTTCTTATATATATATATGCTTACGTTGTCCTATGTTTGTATTCATCAAATCCGTTCTTCAATTCAATTCAATTAGATGTTAATGTAAATGAACCATAACTGTGGAACCCTATTCCTAATAGATTAACCCCAAAATAGCATATCCAAATTATGAGAAAGCCCATCGAGGCCACAATTGCGGAATTTAGACTTTCAAAAAATTTTCGAGTATGTAAATAAATCGCAAATATGGTCCAAGTAATAAAAGCCCAAGTCTCTTTTGGATCCCAATTCCAATATGACCCCCATGCTTCATTAGCCCACACCGCTCCCGAAAGAATACCTATGGTTAAAAAGATAAACCCTAGGCTAATAATACGATAACTCCAAAGATCCAATTGTTGAATTAATTGAGATCTGTAATAATTCCTAGAAGAAAGAAACGAAGTGCTTCGTAAAACACCGGTTCTTTCGCTCACGTAGTGAATCTTTCCGAAGGAAAATGGTTCATTTATGAAGTTGTTGCTTTTACTAAAAATCCTTATGAATTTTCGAAATGTAATGACTAGAAGAGCTAGTGATAATAATGATCCGCACAAAAGGGCCGCATAGCTTAAGACCATCATACTTACGTGCATCATTAACCAATGGGATTGAAGAGCGGGGACTAATATTGCAGATTGATGCGTTTCAGTTAAAAGACCCGAAGTAGCAAAACCTTGGGTAACAATAGCACTTGGGGCGGTTATTGCGTTTAAATTGAAACGGTTTTTTTTTTTATTCAAGTAGGGAACCAGATGAATAATGGAGAAACTCCATGAAAGAAAGATTAATGATTCATATAAATCACTTAATGGTAAATGTCCCAAATAAATACAACGGGTAACTAATAATCCTGTTATACAGAAAAAAGTCACTAGCATGCCTTTTTCGGACGAATCAGATAGTCCTACGATTTCATCGACTAATAAGGTTACTAAATGCACTGTAATTACAATTGAAATGACCGAAAAGGATATATGAGTTAATATATGCTCTAAAGTTGAAAATATCATAATTTTTTCATTTTTAAATTAAAAACAAGGAAGGTCTTTCAATTATAGTAATTGAAATTGGGAATTGGATTCATTATAGGACTTCGTTTTAATAGGACTTACTCTTTTAGTTTCGAAAATGCCATGCCGCCACTCGGACTCGAACCGAGATGCTCTAGCACTGCTTCCTAAGAGCAGCGTGTCTACCGATTTCACCATAGCGGCTTGCTCGAAACCATACTAACCCGTTTTTATTCAATCGTCGAGATTGAAGTAAGCAATTCAATGCAATATCTTTTAGGAAACTTTTAAATTGATGAATCAAAACTTGTTTAAAAATTAGGGATTTGAATGGACCAATTTCAGTAATAATCTTTTTTTTTTATTAGGATGTCGATTTTATTTAATTTAACACCAGGGTTTTTCCTAATTTATTTGTTTATGCTCTCCTAAAAAGGAACTGTTGTATCCAGATAGTTCTGACTTCAATCGAGAGATAAAACTCAAAAAAGTTCTTTCTAATTGGCATTTTTTAACGATTCATTTCTCGTTTAATTTATCTGATTTTATGAATAAAAAAAGGATCCCTGAAGAAAAAAGAGTGTTTTAGATATTACAATTTTAGCGATACACTCAATAGATTGATGTAAATATTTGCATAGCTTTACATCAATCGTCGGGGTTTTAATTGTGTCGAGAATTTGCGTTAAGATTTTTAGCAAATCAATTAAAAATTGTTAGGTATTGGGCCAAACATACACGTATATCATATAATAAAAATTAGAAATTTATAGCATAATTGTACCGTTCATTACTTCAACATTCAACAAAATTTTTTCATTTTTTTAATTAAGATATATCGTGATTGATTCTCCAGTGGAAGCATAAGATCAAAAAATATTCCTTAAAACCGGCACGGTCTTTGTATAATCACCGAAAAAAGGGAACGGGGTTTTTAATTGGATGAAAAATTAGGAATATATGGTGATATGAATTTAGAGAAATAATGGTTTAGAAAAAGATAAAACACATTTTAAACTAAATCAATTAGTTTTAATGATCGATTAATTTTGACTAAAAATCTTCTACCTGCTCTTCTCTTCTATATTCTCTAGTAGTCGAAATATATTCTAATATATAGTGTAAAATAATATAAATAACAAAGACAAAACTTTGTTATTATCGAATTATAAAAAATCGATGGGGAAAAAAGAATCCCCATCCTAAAAATGATAAAACATACTAAAATGAAAGGCGAAACCTTGCGTTTATTCTTTTTTCAAACAAAAAAAACGACTTTTAGGATTCAGTAGACAAAAAATTTTTATTCTATTATATAAGAATAAGATAAGAATAAGAGCAAAATAACTTCAATTTACTATGTATATTAATATTGATCGGATCAAAACATTAAAGAATCGAAATTCTTCCTTTTATTTCTAGTATTTTTTTTTATTTGCTATTATTTCTTTTTATATAGTTTTATTATTAGAAAGTCATAATCGAAAGAAATTCTTATTTTTATTATCAATTTGATAAATTATCCAATTTTTCGAACTTATAAAAATAAAATTTAAAAATACATTCTAAACATTATAAAAAACTTCAAATTAGAAACAAACTAAACTAGACTCTTTTTCGAACCGGACCAATTCTGATTTTTCCAACCTTTGATTATTTATTTGTCGCACAAAAAAAACTTTTTGAACTCCTCGTAGAAAGAGACTTCGCTAACGAAAAAGCTTTCAATGCTACCCAATATCCCTTCCTTTTCCAAATATTTTTACGAATTCGTTTTTTTGATATAGAGGTGCGTTTTTTTGGAACTGCCATTAAAGAATTCTAATAAGTTATTCATTGCTATAGTTGGATGTCAAAGACATCTATTGTTCCAAATCAATTGCTCTTTACTATTAATTATAATTATCTATCTCTTTTTTTCGAGATTGTATTCCCTTGATAAAAATATGGATATAGAAAAATCGCATAAAATTTTACGTTATTCTTTAAAAAGAATTTTTTTCTTTTTCTATTATGAATTGGTCAAATTCGAGAAAAGAGTACATCTAATTTTCTTTTTTAAATTGGAATGAGACTAGTAGTTAATCTGTTAAAAGATACAGGATAGATTCGTTTATAAAAAAAAAAAAACTTTTTTTTTTATTTATTAACCGACTCCTTTCAAAAGAAATAAGAGCCGATGAATCAGAAACAATTAATTAAGATTAAGAGAAAATATTTTTTTTATGGAATATACATATCAATACTCATGGATCATACCTTTCATTCCCCTTCCAACCCCCTTGTTAGTAGGAGTAGGACTTCTACTTTTTCCGACGGCACTAAAAAAACTCCGCCGTATATGGGTTTTTGCTAGTGTTTTACTGTTAAGTATAGTTATGGTTTTTTCAGCTCATATATTTATTCAACAAATAAACAATAGGTCTATCTATCTATATGGATGGTCTTGGACCATCAATAATGATTTTTCTTTAGAATTTGGCTATTTAATTGATCCCCTTACTTCTCTTATGTTAATATTAATCACTACTGTTGGAATTATGGTTCTTATTTATAGTGATAATTATATGGCTCATGATCGGGGATATTTGAGGTTTTTTGCTTATATGAGTTTTTCTAATACTTCAATGTTAGGATTAGTTACTAGTTCAAATTTGATACAAATTTATTTTTTTTGGGAATTGGTTGGAATGTGTTCTTATCTATTAATAGGCTTTTGGTTCACACGACCTATTGCGGCGAATGCTTGTCAAAAAGCGTTTGTAACTAACCGCGTAGGGGATTTTGGTTTATTATTAGGAATTTTAGGTTTTTATTGGATAACGGGTAGTTTAGAATTTCGGGATTTGTTTGAAATATTCAATAACGTGGTTTATAATAATGAAGTTAATTTTTTATTTGTTACTTTGTGTGCCTTTCTATTATTTGCCGGTGCAATTGCTAAATCTGCCCAATTTCCCCTTCATGTATGGTTACCCGATGCTATGGAAGGACCTACCCCTATTTCGGCTCTTATACACGCTGCTACTATGGTAGCAGCGGGAATTTTTCTTGTAGCTCGACTTCTTCCGCTTTTCATAGTTATACCTTTCATAATGAATCTAATAGCTTTGATTGGTATAATAACATTACTTTTAGGAGCCACTTTTGCTCTTGTTCAAAAAGATATTAAGAGAGGTCTAGCTTATTCTACAATGTCTCAATTGGGTTATATGATGTTGGCTCTAGGTATGGGGTCTTATCGAGCTGCTTTATTTCATTTGATTACTCATGCTTATTCGAAAGCATTATTATTTTTAGGGTCTGGATCAATTATTCATTCAATGGAAACTATTGTTGGCTATTCTCCAGATAAAAGTCAGAATATGGTTCTTATGGGCGGTTTAAGAAAACATGTACCAATTACAAAAACTGCGTTTTTATTAGGTACACTTTCTCTTTGTGGTATTCCACCCCTTGCCTGTTTTTGGTCCAAAGATGAAATTCTTAATGATAGTTGGTTATATTCACCAATTTTTTCAATAATCGCTTGGTCCACAGCAGGATTAACTGCATTTTATATGTTTCGGATCTATTTACTTACTTTTGAAGGACACTTAAATGTTCATTTTCAAACTTACAGCGGCAAAAAAAAAAGGCCGTTCTATTCAATATCTCTATGGGGTAAAGAAGGGCCAAAAGTTATTACAAAAAAAAAAGGCTTATTAGCTTTATTAACAATGAATAATAATCAAAGGACTTCTTTTTTTTGTAAAAAGACATATCGAATCGATAGTAATGTAACAAGCATGACGCAGCCTTTTAGTACTATTATTCGTTTTGGTACTAAGAACACTTTCTCATATCCTCACGAGTCGGACAATACTATGCTATTTCCTATGCTTGTATTAGTTTTATTTACTTTGTTCATTGGAGTAATAGGAATTCCTCTCTTCAATCAATTCAATCAAGAGGGAGGGGATTTGGATATATTATCAAAATTGTTAACCCCGGCTATAAACCTTTTACATCAAAATCAAAAAAATTCTGTGGATTGGTATGAATTTATAACAAACGCAACCTTTTCAGTCAGTATCGCTTTTTTCGGAATACTTATAGCGTCTTTTTTATATAAGCCGGCTTATTCATCTTTACAAAATTTGAATTTCTTTAATTCTCTTGTTAAAAGGATTCCGAAAAAAACAAACATTTGGGGAGATAAACTACTAAATGTGATATATGATTGGTCATATAATCGTGGTTACATAGATCTTTTTTATGCAATATCCTTAACTCGGGGTATAAGAGGTTTGGCTCAACTAACTCATTTTTTTGATAAACGAGTAATTGATGGAA